ATAGTGTGAATATTCCGCCAAAAAGTTTGATTTTAGTTCAAAATGATCAATATGTAGAATCTGAACAAGTGATTGCTGAGATTCGCGCCGGAACGCCCACTTTTAATTTTAAAGAGAGGGTTCGAAAACATATTTATTCTGAATCAGAGGGGGAAATGCACTGGAGTACCGATGTCTACCATGCACCTGAATATACATATAGTAATGTTCATCTATTACCAAAAACAAGTCATTTATGGATATTAGCAGGAGGTCCGCGCAGATCCAGTATAGTGTCTTTTTCGCTCCACAAAGATCAAGATCAAATGAATATTCATTCTTTTTCTGTCGACGAAAGATATATCTCTGACCTCTCAATCACTAATGATGGAATAAGACATAAATTGTTGGATCTTTCTGGTAAAAAAGATAGGGAAATGCTTAACTATTCAAGACTTGATCGAATCATATCCATATCCAACGGTCATTGGAATTTCATATATCCTTCAATTCTCGAAGAGAATTCTGATTTCCTGGCGAAAAGGCGAAGAAATAGATTTCTCATACCATTACAGTATGATCAAGAACGAGAGAAAGAACTAATACCATTTATGGGTATTTCGATTGAAATACCCATAAATGGTATTTTACGTAGAAATAGTATTCTTGCTTATTTTGATGATCCACGATACAGAAGAAAGAGTTCGGGAATTACTAAATATGGGACCGTAGAGGTGGATTCAATCGTAAAAAAAGAAGATTTGATTGAATATCGAGGAGCAAAAGAATTTAGTCCGAAATACCAAATGAAAGTAGATCGATTTTTTTTTATTCCCGAAGAAGTGCATATCCTGCCCGGATTTTCGTCCGTAATGGTCCAGAACAATAGTATCGTTGGAATAGATACACAACTCGCTTTAAATACTAAAAGCCGAGTAGGTGGATTAGTCCGAGTGGAGAGAAAAAAAAACAGTATTGAACTAAAAATCTTTTCTGGAGATATTTATTTTACCGGAGAGACAGATAAGATATCCAGACACAGCGGCATTTTGATACCACTAGGAACGAAAAAAAAAAATGCTAAGGAATCAAAAAATTTGAAAAATTGGATCTATGTCCAACGGATCACACCTACAAAAAAAAAGTATTTTGTTTTGGTTCGGCCTGTAGTCACATATGAAATAGCTGATGGGATAAATTTCGCAAAGCTTTTCCCTCGGGATCTCTTGCAGGAAAAAGAGAATGTCCAACTTAGAGTTGTCAATTATATTCTTTATGGAAATGGAAAGTCAATTCGAGGAATTTATCACACAAGTATTCAATTAGTTCGGACTTGCTTAGTATTGAATTGGGATCAAGAAAAAAATGGTTCGATAGAAGAAGTTCGTGCTTCTTTTGTTGAGGTAAGGGCAAATAATTTGATTCACGATTTCATAAGAATTGAGTTAGGCAAGTCTACGATTTCATATACCGGAAAAAGGTATGATACAGCGGGTTCAGGATGGATTCCCAAAAATGGATTAGATCGCACCAATATTAATCCTTTTTATTCCAAAGCGAAGACTCCATTATTTACCCAGCATCAAGGAACTATTGGTACGTTGTTGAATCGAAATAAGGAATGCCAATCTTTTATAATTTTGTCATCATTTAATTGTTCTCGGGTTGGTCTATTCAATGGTTCAAAATATAACAATGTGACAAAAGAGTCGAATCCCATAACTCCAATTAGAGATTTCCTGGGTCCCTTAGGTATTATTGTACCTAAAATAGTGAACTTTTATTCATCTTACCATTTAATAACTCATAATCAGATCTTGTTAAACAAATATTGGCTACTTGACAATTTTAAAGAGATTTTCCAAGTACTTGAAGTATTTAAATACTGTTTAATAGATGAAAATAGGAAGATTTATAATCCCGGTCCATGCAATAACAACATTTTTAATTCATTCCATTTGAATTGGTGCTTTCTACATCACAATTATTGTGAAGAGACATCCACAATAATTATTATTGGACAATTTATTTGTGAAAATATATGTCTATTAAAATATGGATCACACATAAAAAAATCTGGTCAAATTTTCATTGTTCATGTTGACTCCTTCGTTATAAGATCAGCTAAGCCCTATTTGGCCACTCTGGGGGCGACTGTTCATGGACATTATGGAGAAACCCTTTCTGAAGGAGATACATTAGTTACATTTATATATGAAAAATCCCGATCTGGTGATATAACGCAAGGTCTTCCAAAGGTGGAACAAATCTTAGAAGTGCGTTCGATTGGTTCAATATCGATGAACCTGGAAAGGAGATTTGAAGGTTGGAACGAACGTATACCAAGAATTCTTGGAATTCCCTGGGGATCCTTAATTGGAGCTGAGCTAACCATAGCCCAAAGCCGTATCTCTTTGGTTAATAAGATCCAAAAGGTTTATCGATCCCAAGGTGTACAGATCCATAATAGGCATATAGAAATTATTGTACGACAAGTAACATCAAAAGTGTTGGTTTCAGAAGATGGAATGTCTAATGTTTTTTCACCCGGGGAATTAATCGGATTGTTGCGAGCGGAACGAGCAGGGCGCGCTTTAGACGAAGCAATCTGTTATCGGGCAATTTTATTGGGAATAACGAGGGCATCCCTGAATACTCAAAGTTTCATATCCGAAGCAAGTTTTCAAGAAACTGCTAGAGTTTTAGCAAAAGCTGCTCTACGGGGTCGTATTGATTGGTTGAAGGGTCTGAAAGAAAATGTTGTTTTGGGGGGGATTATCCCTGTCGGTACTGGATTCAAAAAATTAGTGCACCGTTCAAGGCAAGACAAAAACATTCATTTGCATTTGGAAATCAAAAAGAAAAATCTATTCGAGTTGGAAATGAGAGATATTTTGTTACACCATAAAGAATTTTTTTGTTCTTGCGTCCCAAACACATTTCTATGACACACCAGAAAAATCATTTACGCAATTTCTTAATTCCTAACGACCTAAAGAGAGATTTATTCTTTTTACTTTCTAGTTATTGATTTGGTAATAAATTAAATAAAACGAAGTAATAAAAAAATGAATGGGTTGAGCTGTGTATCAACGGCCAATCTCGGTAGAGTAGAAGGTTCCGTAGGAACAATTATTTATTTGTGAAAAAAAAAGAGAAAGCGTGGGAAAAATGACAAGAAGATATTGGAACATCCGTTTGGAAGAGATGATGGAAGCAGGAGTTCATTTTGGTCATGGCACTAAGAAATGGAATCCTAGAATGGCTCCTTACATTTCTGCAAAGCGTAAAGGTATTCATATTATAAATCTTACTAGAACTGCTCGTTTTTTATCAGAAGCCTGTGATTTAGTTTTTGATGCAGCAAGTAGAGGAAAAAACTTCTTAATTGTTGGTACCAAAAATAAAGCAGCGGATTTAGTAGCATCAGCTGCAATAAGGGCTCGGTGTCATTATGTTAATAAAAAATGGCTCGGTGGTATGTTAACGAATTGGTCCACTACGGAAACGAGACTTCTTAAGTTCAGAGACTTAAGAGCAGAACAAAAGATGGGGAAACTCAACCGTTTACCCAAAAGAGATGCAGCAATAGTGAAGAGAAAATTATCTACTTTGCAAACATATCTGGGTGGGATCAAATATATGACCGGGTTGCCCGATATTGTAATCATCGTTGATCAGCAAGAAGAATATACAGCTCTTCGAGAATGTATTATTTTGGGAATTCCGACGATTTGTTTAATCGATACAAATTGTGACCCAGATCTTGCAGATATTTCGATTCCAGCCAATGATGACGCTATAGCTTCAATCCGATTGATTCTTAACAAAATAGTATCCGCAATTTGTGAGGGGCGTTCTAGCTATATAAGAAGTCGTTGATTATGATTATGTTATAATTAAGAATAATAAAATAATTAATTATTTGGATTTTTTGGATCGGTTACTCTTCTTGAATTTTGAAAAAGAGATAAAATGGGATATTGATATTATCTTATATGATTTCTTCGTATCCTAATGATTAATGATGAATGTAGATAAGTTGAGAAAGAGATGATTGAATCAAAATAATTCTTTTTTTGAAGTTCGATTTCTGTCAGAGGACAATATGAATGTTATACCATGTTCCATTAAAACACTCAAAGGGTTATACGATATATCAGGTGTAGAAGTAGGCCAACATTTCTATTGGCAAATAGGAGGTTTACAAATTCATGCCCAAGTACTTATCACTTCTTGGGTCGTAATTGCTATTTTATTAGGTTCAGTCATCATAGCTGTTCGAAATCCACAAACCATTCCGACCAATGGTCAGAATTTCTTCGAATATGTCCTTGAATTTATTCGAGACTTGAGCAAAACTCAGATTGGAGAAGAATATGGTCCTTGGGTTCCCTTTATTGGAACTATGTTCCTATTTATTTTTGTTTCTAATTGGTCAGGTGCTCTTTTACCTTGGAAAATAATACAGTTGCCTCATGGGGAGTTAGCCGCCCCCACGAATGATATAAATACTACTGTTGCTTTAGCTTTACCTACGTCAGCGGCATATTTTTATGCGGGTCTTACCAAAAAAGGATTAGGTTATTTCGGAAAATACATTCAACCAACTCCAATACTTTTACCAATTAACATCCTAGAAGATTTCACAAAACCTTTATCTCTTAGTTTTCGACTTTTCGGGAATATATTGGCTGATGAATTAGTAGTTGTTGTTCTTGTTTCTTTAGTACCTTCAGTAGTTCCTATACCTGTCATGTTTCTTGGATTATTTACAAGCGGTATTCAAGCTCTTATTTTTGCAACTTTAGCCGCGGCTTATATAGGGGAATCCATGGAGGGTCATCATTAATTAAATTCGTTTTCGAAATCGTTTTTTTTGCTTATCCCAATTGAGGCAATACATGTTCAAGATAATCCACTCGGTTCTTGATTGGGGAACATAATGGATACAAATAGGTATGTATATAGGACTGGCGTTGTAGGAGGGAAGATAGACGATATTACGAAACAGTGGGTGGGTTAGAGGGGTCACACTAGATATGGAATGTCTATAAGTCCAGCCGCAGATTTCGTATATCTTTCGAAGAATTATTCTGGTCTAAAACCCGATTCCATATAAAATGCGAGCGGTTTACGTTATGAAAGAAAGAAATGTATATGTGATATTAGATATATACTAGTTATATAGGGGCTATCCCTATCTATATTATTATATATTTTTTTTTTTGAAGTTTTAGTTATTTCGACTCGATAGATTTTAGTGATCAAATCAAATAACAAATAAGTAATAATTCATTGGTTGATTGTATCATTAACCATTTTTTTTGGTACGAGGAACCTATCATGAATCCACTTATTTCTGCCGCTTCCGTTATTGCTGCTGGATTGGCCGTAGGGCTTGCTTCTATTGGACCTGGAGTTGGTCAAGGTACTGCTGCAGGCCAAGCCGTAGAAGGTATTGCGAGACAACCAGAAGCAGAAGGTAAAATACGAGGTACTTTATTGCTTAGTCTAGCTTTTATGGAAGCTTTAACAATTTATGGACTGGTCGTGGCATTAGCACTTTTATTTGCGAATCCCTTTGTTTAATTTCATCCCATAATGTAAATAGAATGTAAAAAAGTACGTTACGTACTTTATTTCTTATTTCTTATTTTATTAACTCCTTGCCGTTTGCTTCTGTGAATCAATACTTTAGTTTAGTACGATGAAATTTTTACTTTTCTTTTAGGTTATTAAGCGTTTGAACAAAAGAGATATTTCGCAATTGACACGAGACCTAGGACTTCGCTTAATAAGTAGCTTTCTTATTAGAAACTTCAAAAATATAAGAAATATTGGAATTCTCAAATTCAATAAATAGATTTAATCTACTCCCATTAAAAATGGGAAATTAAGAAAAAGAAATCGATCAAAAAAAAAGGGCGAGCCAAGTGATACAAAAAGGACTCTGTTCTTTCTTAGTCCTATCTATAAAAGGAGAGCATATGAAAAATGTAACCGATTCTTTCGTTTCCTTAGGCCACTGGCCATCCGCCGGGAGTTTCGGGTTTAATACCGATATTTTAGCAACAAATCCAATAAATCTAAGCGTAGTGCTTGGTGTATTGATTTTTTTTGGAAAGGGAGTGTGTGCGAGTTGTATATTTCAAGAATAGGTTGGGTCCAACCGGCTGCACTCTATTTATTTTTTCTATTTTTTTATATTCGATTAGGATATAAATAAATAGGAAAAAAGTGCACGATCTCGGCGAATTTCTTCTGAATAAATTCAGAAATCATATGTAAGAACCATAGCATTTCGTGATTCATTGGTATCAACTTTGATTCTCTATTAACCACTAATGCGAGACCATTAACATGGTTAAAGCTAAACTGTTTGAAGTCTGGGCATAACACGGTACTCTTTCTACCACTACGTTAGTACTGAAATGGTTTCAAAAAAAAAAATAGTTGGTAATTTTTCCGATATAGAACACTCATATCGATAAAATGACTTGAACCGTTGACTAGAAAAAGGGGCAAGGTTCCCTTATTATCCAATGCCGAATCGACGACCTATGTATAAAAAAGAGTCATTTTTGGATTTCAATAAAATAAAAAAAAGGAAATAAATATATATAAAAATTAAATAAAGAACAAATAACGATTAAAGAAACAACTTTGCTGAAAATTATAGATTTTTGTCGGGTCAGAAGAGTCCTCCTAATATTCTGGGTCTTGTATCGGTTTTGATATGTTTGAATACAAACAGAAATAGAGAGGATAGGCTCATTACATTCAAAGATATGGGAATGCCCATAAAATACAAAATTGAGCGTGAGAGCCAAATGAATCGAAAGATTCATGTTTGGTTCGGGAAGAGATCATGGAAGTTGTCAAATTAATGGTAATAGAATCTACTTTCATTAAATGATTTATTAGATAATCGAAAACAGAGGATTTTGAGTACTATTCGAAATTCGGAAGAATTACGTAGAGGGGCTATTGAGCAGCTCGAAAAAGCTCGGGCTCGTTTACGGAAAGTAGAAATGGAAGCGGATGAGTATCGAATGAATGGATACTCTGAGATAGAACGAGAAAAAGTCAATTTGATTAATGCTACTTCTTATAGTTTGGAACAATTAGAAAATTACAAAAATGAAACCCTTCATTTTGAACAACAAAGAGCGATTAATCAGGTTCGACAACAAGTTTTCCAACAAGCCTTACAGGGAGCTCTAGGAACTTTGAATAGTTGTTTGAATAGTGAGTTACACTTCCGTACCATCAGTGCTAATATCGGAATCCTCGGGGCCATGGAAGAAATAACTGATTAGCCCTTCCCCTTTGACTTTAGTTTAGGCATTATTTTTTCCTTTTGTTTCCGAAAAAGAAAAAAGAGACACTAATGGCAACTCTTCGAGCTGACGAAATTAGTAATATTATCCGCGAACGTATTGAACAATATAATAGAGAAGTAAAGATTGTGAATACCGGTACCGTACTTCAAGTAGGCGACGGTATTGCTCGTATTCA